CTAAAAATTTAATCGGGATAGTTTGTTTTCTAGAATTCCTAAGGTGGGAATAAATAGGATAAAGATGCAAAAGTAGATAATTGATGCTAATTGGCCGATTATGATGAAGGGGTCTTCTACTGGTTGACCTCCAATTCATGTTAAAATTATTGTGTTTGCTACTAGAGTTCAAAATAGTAACTTGGCAAGAGGTCGAAAGGTGGAAGTTCGTTGGTTTGATGTATGAAGGATTGGTAGAAGAAATAGAATTATGATAGAAAATAAAAGGGCCAGGACTCCCCCTAGTTTGTTAGGGATAGATCGAAGAATAGCGTAAGCAAACAGAAAATATCACTCTGGCTTAATATGTGGGGGAGTTACAAGGGGATTAGCGGGAGTAAAGTTGTCGGGGTCTCCAAGAATATTGGGGGCGAATGTGGATAGAGCAGCTAGTAGGGCTAATAGTAGGGCGAATCCAAATGCGTCTTTGTAAGAATAGTAAGCATGAAATGGAATTTTATCTGAATTAGAGTTAAGGCCAGTTGGATTTGATGAGCCTGTTTGGTGAAGAAATAGAAGGTGAATTATAGAGGCCCCTGCAATAATAAAGGGAAGAATAAAATGAAATGTGAAGAATCGAGTCAGTGTGGCGTTGTCTACTGAAAATCCCCCTCAGATTCATTGTACTAGTTCAGTGCCGACATAGGGAGCGGCTGATAGAAGATTTGTAATAACGGTAGCCCCTCAAAAGGATATTTGACCTCAGGGTAAAACATATCCGACAAAGGCTGTTGCTATGACTAGGAATAATAGGATTACTCCGATATTTCATGTTTCTTTATATAAGAAAGATCCGTAGTATACCCCTCGCCCAATATGAAGGTAGATGCAAATAAAGAAAAATGAGGCTCCGTTTGCATGGAGGGTTCGTAAGAGTCAGCCGTTATTTACATCACGGCAGATATGTGCTACAGATGAGAAGGCTATTGAAGTGTCTGCTGTATAGTGTATGGCCAGGAATAGTCCAGTGGCGATTTGTAAAATGAGGCAGATCCCTAGGAGTGACCCATAATTTCATCATGAGGATAAATTGGAGGGTGCTGGGAGATCAATGAAAGACGAATTAATAATTTTTAATATCGGGTGGGTTTTGCGTAGGACAGGGGCCATTAGTTCTTATAGTTGAATACAACAATAGCTTTTCAGGCTATGGGTCTAGGTTAAAATCCTTGTAGGAATTATGATATTTTTGTTTGAGGTGGGGTTAGTAGCTGGATTTCTTGCTGTAGCTTCAAACCCTTCTCCGTACTATGCGGCCTTAGGGTTGGTGGTTTCTGCTGGGGTGGGGTGTTTAATTTTAATATATGGGGGGGCTTCTTTTTTATCTTTAGTATTGTTTTTAGTTTATTTGGGGGGAATAATAGTAGTGTTTGCGTATTCAGCAGCTTTGGTAGCTGAGCCTTATCCTGAGGCTTGGGGAAGCGTGGGGGTTATTATTTATTTAGTGGGTTATTTGGTATTATTAGGATTATGGTGATTAGTCGGAGGGGGATCGAAAGCAATGAGTGTGGGGAGTCAGGGGTTAAATGCTTATGTTGGTGATTGATTCGGGGTTTCTATACTATTTTCTTGGGGGGGAGGTTTATTATTGATCGGTGGGTGGGCTTTATTGTTGACATTATTTGCTGTGTTGGAGGTAGTTCGGGGCCATTATGGGGGTGTCTTACGAGCTGTAAGACAGTTAGGCAAATTAAGGTGGAGAACACAAAGATAGTTAAGTAGACCTTAATTAATCCTTGTTGGATTTCTTGATTTTTTGTAATTGGGGGCAGTTGTAGTTCAGCTAAACCTTTTGGCCCAATTTTTTCAAGTCAAAGAGTGTCGATTAGATGAGATGATGTTCGTAGACTAAAGTTTAGTATGAAAGAAGGGATTAGTCGGTGAATTATGGTTGGGTAAAATGATGTATTAATAGATTTAGACACATTAGATGTTTTAGGAGTTTTGGTTCATGATATAGAGGCTAAGTCCACAGCAATAATAAAGCCCAGAATTGACACTACAAGGGCTGTAATTTTTAAGGGGGTGGGTATGGTCAAAATTATCGGGGAAGTTGGGATAATAATTTGATTAATGATTAAACCAGCAATAATGCTTCCAAAAGCTAGGCGTTTAATTGGGTTAATAATTGTGGGGTTATTTTCATTGATGGAGACTACTGGGTTAAATCGGGGGTAATTTATAGATGCAAAATAAATAACTCGAAGGCTATAAACGGCTGTAAAAGATGTGGCAATAATAGTTAATGCTAGTGCTCAGGCATTAACGTCAGAGGTATTGATGGCTTCAATAATAGCGTCCTTTGAGAAGAATCCTGCTAAATAAGGTGTTCCCATAAGTGCTAAACTTCCGACAGACACACAGGATGTTGTAAATGGGAGGGTTTTTTGTAGGCCCCCCATTTTTCGGATGTCCTGCTCATCATTTAAATTATGAATAATTGAGCCTGAGCATAAAAAGAGTATTGCTTTAAAAAAAGCGTGAGTACAGATGTGGAAGAAGGCTAAGTGGGGTATATTTAGTCCAATTGCTACGACTATTAAACCTAGCTGACTAGATGTGGAGTAAGCAATAATCTTTTTAATGTCATTTTGGGTTAAAGCACATGTTGCTGCAAATGCTGTAGAGATTGCGCCTAGACATAGACAAGTAGAGAGGGCTGTCTGGTTATTTTCAATCATGGGGTGAATCCGGATTAGGAGAAATACACCTGCAACGACTATTGTGCTAGAGTGAAGAAGGGCTGACACAGGTGTGGGTCCTTCTATGGCGGATGCTAGTCAAGGATGAAGTCCAAATTGGGCAGACTTGCTTGCTGCGGCGATAATAAGGGCTAAAAGTAGGGGGGTGGAGTGGTTTATAGAGAAAAGAAAATTCAAGTCGATTGAGTCATATAGGGAGATTAATCAGAATAGAGCGAAAAGAAAGCCAATGTCCCCAATTCGGTTGTATAGGACTGCTTGTAGGGCAGCTGCCCCTGCGTTACTACGGGTAAAATATCATCCAATGAGTAAATATGACATGATTCCTACTCCTTCTCATCCGATAAATAATATTAAAAAATTTCCGGCGGAAACCAGGAGTATCATAGCTAGTAGGAAAATCAATAAGTATTTAAAAAATAATTGAATTTTAGTGTCATTGTGTATGTATCATAGGGAATACTCTACGATGCTTCATGTTACCATTAAGGCAATAGGGATAAAAATAATTGAGTAGTGATCTAGTTGAATGGTTAAGTTGATGGGGGTTGAGAGGATATTAAATCATTTTCATGAAAATGACATTGTTTGTGCAGTTTCGTTAATTATTAGAAGAAGGGGGATTGTGGAAATAAAAAATGCTGTTTTTACAGCCGTTTTGGTTTTAAAATGGAAGTCATAAGAGTTAGGGTTTAGAAGAGGGACTATTAGAACAAGTATACTTAAGATATAAGATGAAAGTGGTGCTATAAGCAGATTCATGGCTTTTACGAAGATTTAACTTAGTATGAGCGTAGTCGAGTTTGCTACGGAATCGAACCGTAGAAGGAAGTAATTAGCAGTTCTTGCTTATCCAATCAGACTCGGTGAATAGAGAGGTATTAGCTCTCATTTCTAAAATCACAAGCTAGGGTTTTTATTAAACTATATTCACTTAAAATAGAAGGCCTGGTTTAATAGTAAGAAGTAAAGCTGGAATAATATGAAGTGCTAGTAGGGCATGCTCTCGTGTTTGAATGGGGGGCATAAATTTAATATGGAGGGGGGGATACTCCCGTTGAGTAGATCAAAATATATAAAGAGAATAAGAAGTGGTAAATAAGATGCTAATGCCCATAATAATTAGCGTAAGATTTGATCATTGAAATAGGGATGAGAGAATAGATAGTTCTCCAATAAAATTGGGGGAAGGAGGAAGGGCTATGTTTAAAAGAGCAGCTATGAGCCATCAGGCCGCGGATAGTGGAAGAATAATCTGACTTCCTTGTAAAATAATTAATGTTCGGGTGTGAGTTCGCTCATATGAGGTGTTTGCGAGACAAAATAAAGCTGATGATACTAGTCCATGTGAAATTATTAAAATAAGGGATCCAGCGATACTTCAGTCAGTCTTTAAAAGTGATGCTGCGATAACTAAACCTATGTGACTTACTGAAGAAAAAGCAATAAGGGATTTTAAGTCTGTTTGTCGAGAACAAAGTGCTGCTGATAGAAGGACCCCAAATATTGAAAAAATAATTAAGGGGGCTGCTGTTTCTAAGAATGAGTCGTTAATAATAGTACTAACGCGCAGGATTCCGTATCCGCCTAGCTTTAGTAGGGTCCCAGCTAGGATTATAGAGCCTGCGATGGGGGCTTCAACATGTGCTTTGGGAAGTCATAGGTGGACTCCATAGAGGGGTATTTTTACAAGAAAGGCTGTAAAACAAGCGGCCCATCATGCCAATATGCAGGTTGAAGGGTGGAGTTCTTTTGCGGAGTCTTTAATTAAGGAGATTGACAGGGTCCCAAATGTTTCATGAAAAAACAATAAGGCAGTTAAAAGGGCTATTGATCCAAATAAAGTGTAGAATAGAAGATATGTTCCGGCTAGTATACGTTCTTTTTGGGCCCCTCATCGTGTGATAATAATTAGAGTGGGGATTATAGTTGACTCAAATAGGATAAAAAATAGTATTATGTTGTCTGCCAAGAATGCTAGTAGGGTTGTGACTTGGAGTATAATGATTGTAAAAATGTAGGCTCGTTGTCGCGAAATAGGCTCTTTTGATAGTTTGCTTTGACTAGCTAGTAGGGTTGGGGCTGTTAATCAACAAGTTAAGATTAGTAGGGGGGATGAAATTTGATCAATAATAAAATAGGAGTTGAGAAATAGAATGTTATTTTGAATGCAGAATCAAACCATAGATGCGATGGCGATGATCAATGACTGGGCTGTGATAATTTCCCACAACCGCTTAGCAGGGGCTAGTCAGGTTGAGAGGAGTAGAATGGAGAGGGAGGTGGAGATTACTAACATTGTAGGAGGTTTAAGGAGTTTAAGTTATCTGTTCCGTGGGTTCGTGCAGTAGCAATTATTAGGGCTAGCCCGATGCCTGCTTCGCAGGCAGAAAGGGTTAGTATAATAACGGGGTATATTATGGGTGAAATAAGGCAAAACTTTAGGGCTCATAAGCCTAAGGCTACAAAGATAGACAACATTATGCTTTCTAAACATAGAAGGGCTGATAAAAGGTGTGCTCGGTGAAGTGAAAGTCCTAGGAGACCTAAAAAAAATGTGGAGGCTAATAATCAGGATTCGTGGGTTAGGGTCATAGAGAAGGAATATGGGGTTGAACCATAATTTGCTGAGTCGAAATCAGCTGTCTTTTTTAGACTACTCTTTCATTCTGCTCATTCTAACCCTCCTTGGGCTCATTCGTAAATAAATCCTAAAGTCAGAAGGAGAAGAATAATTGATGATCAAAAAATTACTAAAATTGGGTGGCTAAATTGGGCTGCTCACGGCGTGGGAAGCAACAAAGCAATCTCTAAATCAAATAGTAAAAATAGGATGGCAACTAAAAAGAATCGTATAGAATAAGGAAGGCGTGCTGACCCTAGTGGATCAAATCCGCATTCGTAGGGGGATAGTTTTTCTGAGTCAGGGTTAAGTGATGGGAGTCAAAAGCTGATGAAAGCTAGAATTAGCGATAAAATGAAGGCGATTGAGACATATGGAGTCATTACTTTCTCTTGGAGTTTAACCAAGACTGAATAATTGGAAGTCACTTGTACTAGTTATACTAAGAAAGTTATGAGCCTCATCAGTAGATTGAGACATAGAGGAAAAGTCAAACGACATCTACAAAATGTCAGTATCATGCAGCTGCTTCAAACCCAAAGTGGTGTTGAGTGGTGAAGTGAAAATTAATTTGTCGGAGTAAGCATGTTAAAAGAAATAATGAGCCGATAATGACGTGAAGGCCATGGAATCCGGTTGCTACAAAAAATGTTGACCCGTAAATACCGTCAGCGAGGGTGAATGGTGCTTCATAATATTCTATAGCTTGAAGAGCAGTAAAATATAGGCCTAAGGTAATAGTTAGAGCCAAAGATTGGATGGCTTCTTTTCGGTCTCCCTGCATGATGCTATGATGAGCCCATGTTACTGAGACGCCTGAGGCCAAGAGAACAGCGGTGTTCAAGAGGGGGACTTCAAATGGGTTTAGTGCGGAAATTCCTGTTGGTGGTCAGCATTCTCCAATTTCATAGGAGGGTGCCAGGCTGGCATTGTAAAATGCTCAGAAAAATCCGATGAAAAAGAATACTTCAGAGGTAATAAACAGAATCATGCCGTAACGCAGGCCTTTTTGTACTGGAATTGTGTGGTGGCCTTGAAATGTCCCCTCTCGGACAATATCCCGTCATCATTGGTATATAGTAAGAAGTATAAGTGAAAGGCCCAGAGTTAAAATTAAAGTTGTATTGTAGTGAAATCACATGGCTAGGCCAGTTGTTAATATAAATGCTGCTGTTGCTCCTGTAAGAGGTCAAGGACTAGGGTCAACTATGTGGAAAGCGTGAGCTTGGTGTGCCATTAAGTATTTTCTTGGAGGTAAAGGCTTAAGAGAAGGACAAAAACATATGCCTGAATCATTGCTACTGCAATTTCTAGCATGGTTAGTAGAATTAATGTGATAAAGGTTAGAGCTGAGACAACAGGGGAAGAAAATAGCAAGGCCAATGTGGCTGAAGAAATTAGCTGAATGAGGAGATGACCGGCAGTTAAATTGGCTGTGAGTCGGACACCTAGGGCTATAGGTCGGATAAATAGGCTAATAGTTTCGATGATGATGAGAATTGGGATAAGAGGTGTAGGAGTTCCCTCTGGAAGAAAGTGTCCTAAAGATGCAGTGAGTTGGTTGCGAAATCCAATTGCAACAGTTGCTAGCCACAGGGGAATTGCTAGGCCAAGATTTAATGATAGTTGTGTTGTGGGGGTGAATGTGTAAGGAAGAAGGCCTAGAAGATTTATTCCTAGTAGGAAGATCATTAGTGAGGTTAAGATTAGAGCTCATTTGTGCCCCGGGGTATTTAGTGGGGAGAAGATTTGTTTAGTAAATGTATTAACAAATCATGATTGTATAGTTACTAGGCGGTTAGTAAGTCAGCGATTGCATGGGGTTGGGAACATTAATCATGGGGCTAGCAGGGCAACAAAAATTAATGGTAGGCCTAGTAAGCTAGGGGAGGCAAATTGACTAAATAAGTTTAAGCTCAAGGTCAGGATCAAGATTTATTTAGACCTTTATAGGTTTTATGGGTTGGGTCATTTAAGCTGCTGTATTTAGAGACTTTAATTGGTGAGAATGCAAGGAAAATGAGTCATGATGTAAATAAAATTGAAAATCATGGTGTGGGGTCTAGTTGTGGCATCCACTAAGGGTGGTTGGAGATCACCTATCTACAGCTTAAAAGGCTGTCGCTTGGTCCTATAGCTTCTTAGTGAGGCGGTTTCTGAGGCAGAAGATCAGTCTAGAAATTCTTTAATAGGTAGAGATTCAACTACAATAGGTATAAAGCTGTGGTTTGCGCCGCAAATTTCTGAGCATTGTCCGTAGTAAACACCTGGTCGAGAGACAAGGAATGAGGCTTCACTTAGTCGTCCTGGGATTGCATCAGTTTTTACTCCTAGGGATGGTACTGCTCATGAATGAAGAACGTCATCTGCTGTAATAAGGGTTCGGGTTGCCATTCCTACTGGGGTGATTATTCGATTGTCAACTTCTAAAAGGCGGAATTGACCTAACGAGAGGTCTTGGGTTGGAACTATATAGGAGTCAAAGTTGAGGTTAGCAAAATCGGAGTATTCGTAGCTTCAGTATCATTGATGTCCGATTGCTTTAATGGTAATATCTGGGTTGCTCATTTCGTCTATTAGGTACAGAATTCGTAAGGAGGGTAAGGCGATAACAATAAGGATGATAGCCGGTATAATGGTTCATACTATTTCAATTTCTTGTGCATCAATAGTATTAGTATTGGATAATTTGGTGCTCATTAATGTAGTAATGATATAGAGAACTAGGGCGCTAATTAAAAAAACTGCTATTAGTGCGTGGTCGTGGAAATGAAGGAGCTCCTCTATAATAGGAGAAGCTGCGTCTTGGAAACCTAATTGAAGTGGGTGGGCCATTAGAGGTGTACGGGGTTTTAACCCATTATTTCATCTTGACAAGGTGATGTTATAGTTTAACTAACTCCTCAAAGAAAGTGACAGAGTGGTTATGTGCCTGGCTTGAAACCAGTGAATGGGGGTTCGATTCCCTCCTTTCTCGATCTATTGTTTTGGGAGAAGGTAGATTCTTCATATGTGTGATAGTGTGGGGGGTAGCCGTGAAGTCATTCTACATTTGTAGAAGTCATTTCTGTGGAAGATAGGACACGTTTAGAAGAAAAAGCTTCTCAAATGATGAATATCATGATTACTACAGCAACTAAAGAGATAAGTGAGCCGATAGATGAGACTGTGTTTCAAAGGGTATAAGCATCAGGGTAGTCGGAATATCGTCGTGGTATTCCTGCTAGGCCTAGGAAGTGTTGAGGGAAAAATGTTAAATTTACCCCCGTAAATATAACCCCAAATTGGATTTTTGCTCAAGTTTTATGTAAAGTAAAGCCTGTAAAGAGGGGAAATCAGTGAACAAACCCGGCCATAATTGCGAATACAGCTCCTATAGATAGAACATAGTGGAAATGAGCTACTACATAATAAGTATCGTGCAGGACAATATCTAGGGATGAGTTAGCTAGTACAATGCCCGTGAGTCCCCCAACGGTAAATAGAAAAATGAAGCCTAGGGCTCAGAGTATGGCGGCGTCTCATTTAATGATTCCCCCGTGTATTGTTGCTAGTCAGCTAAAAACTTTAACACCCGTTGGGATGGCAATGATTATGGTAGCAGAGGTGAAGTAGGCTCGGGTGTCCACATTTAGGTCTGTTGTAAACATATGATGGGCTCAAACAATAAACCCTAATAGTCCAATAGATATTATTGCTCATACCATTCCTATATAGCCAAATGGTTCCTTTTTACTTGAGTAGAATGTGACCACGTGGGAAATGATTCCAAATCCGGGAAGAATTAAAATATAAACTTCTGGGTGCCCAAAAAATCAGAATAAGTGTTGGTACAATACGGGGTCTCCTCCCCCTGCCGGGTCAAAAAATGTTGTATTAAGATTTCGGTCGGTAAGTAATATGGTAATGCCTGCTGCCAGAACAGGGAGGGAAAGAAGTAATAATACAGCGGTAATTAGTACGGATCAGACAAATAAAGGAGTCTGATACTGTGTTATAGATGGGGGTTTTATATTCAGGATCGTGGTAATGAAATTAATAGCTCCTAAAATTGAAGAGACACCTGCCAGATGTAATGAGAAAATGGTTAAATCAACAGATGGGCCAGCATGGGCTAGATTGCCGGCAAGGGGTGGGTAGACGGTTCACCCAGTTCCGGCACCTGCTTCAACACCTGCTGAGGCTAGCAGAAGGAGGAAAGATGGGGGAAGGAGTCAGAAACTTATATTATTTATTCGCGGGAAGGCTATATCAGGTGCTCCGATTATTAAGGGGACTAGTCAGTTTCCAAATCCCCCGATCAGGATGGGCATGACCATAAAGAAAATTATAACGAAAGCATGAGCTGTAACAATGACGTTATAAATTTGGTCATCACCTAGAAGGGAACCGGGCTGGCTTAATTCCGCTCGGATTAAAAGACTGAGGGCTGTGCCGACTATGCCGGCTCAAGCCCCGAATACCAGGTACAGGGTACCGATATCTTTGTGGTTGGTGGAGAATAATCAACGGGTAATTATCACGGGTAAGATGGTCGAATGTCAGGCGGTGGGTTGTAGCCCCAATCACGTAGGTTAAATTCCTACTTTTACCAGGCCTTGGGGTGTCACACGTGGGATTGCAAATCCCAAGAAGCAGAGTAGATCCTGCCGGGGCTTCTCCCGTTTTAAAAACCGGGAGAAGTAGAAAGAAGCTCGCTGGATAGAGCGTTTAGCTGTTAATTAAAATGTTGCGGGATCAAGGCCCGCCTTTCTAGGAGGCTTTATCTTAATTAAAGTATCTGATTTGCATTCAGAAGATATAGGTTAATGTCCTATAAGTCTTACAGAAACTAGAAGAATTTAACTTCTACTAAGGGCTTTGAAGGCTCTTGGTCTAGATTAGCCTAAGTTTCTAGGTTTTCTAATAAGGGCAATAATTGTTGGGGTTATAGGTAGGAGGAGGAGGGATAGTGAGATGGATGGTGCTATTAAGTTGTTTTTGGTAAAAAATCATTGGTAAATGGAATTGGATAGGTTTGGGGCCAGGGTTAAAGACATGGTGTATGTCAGTCGGAGGTAAAAGAACAAGCTAAGTAGTGTGGATAAAAGGATAATAAGGGCAAATATTGTTAGATCTTGTTTAACCATTTCTTGGGCAATAAGTCATTTTGGAATAAAGCCAGTTAATGGGGGTAAACCGCTGAGAGACAGGAGGGAAAGGAGGGAGAGAGCTGATAAAGTTGGGGATTTAGATCATGCTGTTGATAACTCATAGATGTTTTTTGTGTTTAAAAAGATAAATGTTATAAATAGGGTTAATGTTATTAGAATATAAATAATAAAGTTTATCAAAGTTAGTTGGGGGGAGATTTTTAAGATTGCTACTATTCATCCGAGGTGAGCGATAGAAGAGAATGCTAATACTTTTCGAATTTGAGTTTGATTAATACCCCCCCAACCTCCGATCATCGTTGAAAAGAGGCCGAGGATTAATATAAGGTTTAAATCAACAGATTGTGATAGTTGGATCAAAAGGGCTATTGGGGCAATTTTTTGTCATGTTGATAAGATTAATCCTGTTTTTAGTGTTAGTCCTTGAAGTACTTCTGGTAGCCAAAAATGGAATGGGGCGATGCCAAGTTTCATAGATAGGGCGATTGCCAGTAAGATTGAGGTTGGGTAACTAGTGTGGGTGTTAATAGCTCACGCACCGATTAATCAGGCGTTTATTGTACTAGCAAATAAGATTAAGGCTGATGCTGCTGCTTGTGTTAAGAAGTATTTAGTTGCGGCTTCAATCGCTCGTGGGTGGGGTGTTTTAGTTATAAGCGGAATGATCGCTAAGGTATTGATTTCGAGGCCGATTCAGGCTAAAATCCAGTGGTAGCTGGAAAGTGTAGTAATAGTGCCCAATGCTAGGCTGGAGAAAATAATATAGAGGGCGAAAGGATTAATTAGTAAAGGAGGGGTTTTAACCAACATGTTTGGGGTATGGGCCCAAAAGCTTATTTAGCTGACTTTACTAGGGAGTCGTAAAATGGAATTACGTAGAGTTTTGATCTCTTAGTTATAGGTTCAATTCCTATCTCTCTAAGGAAGTGAGGGGGTTTGAACCCCTATAGTCCTCCCTATCAAGGAGGTCCTTATCTTTCGGGCACGCTTCCATGCTGCAGGGGGGGTGATTAGGAGGGAAATGGGGAGTGCGATATGTCAGATTGTCATAGCTAGAGTAAGGGGAAGGAAACTTTTTCAAACTAAGTGTATAAGTTGGTCGTATCGAAAACGTGGATATGAAGCTCGTACTCACAGAAAGACTATAGACAAAAGAGCAGCTTTTGTTATGAGGGAAATTGTGGTTGTTGGTAAAGATAAGATGGTGGAAGATCCCAAGAAAATAACAGCAGAGATTGTGTTTATTATGAGGATGTTGGCGTATTCTGCTAGAAAAAATAACGCAAATGGGCCTCCTGCATATTCGACATTAAATCCTGATACTAGTTCAGATTCCCCCTCAGTTAAGTCAAATGGTGCTCGATTAGTTTCGGCGAGAGTTGAGACATACCATATTATAGCGAGAGGTCATATAGGGATAACTAGTCAAATTGATTCTTGTGTAATGTTAAAATTTTGAAGGGTAAAATTTCCGGATAGTAAGATTGTGCAGAGAAGGATTAAGGCTAGTGTGACTTCATATGAGATAGTTTGTGCAACTGCTCGTAAAGCACCAATTAAGGCATACTTGGAGTTTGAAGCCCATCCCGACCCCAAAATTGAATACACCATAAGGCTCGATAGGGCTAAGATAAATAAGACGCCTAGGTTTATATCACAAAGTGGAACGGGTATGGGTAGTGGGGTTCAAATAATTATGGCTAAAGCTAAAGCAAGGGTTGGGGCTAGAAGAAACAGGGTTTGGGACGAATTTGACGGTCGGATGGGTTCTTTAGTAAATAGTTTAACACCATCAGCAATGGGCTGAAGGAGGCCGGTAGGTCCTACTACATTTGGGCCTTTTCGATGTTGTATGTAACCTAATACTTTTCGTTCGATAAGGGTGAGGAATGCAACTGCAAGAAGGATGGGGACAATATAGCATAGGGGTAAAATAAATTCGATAAGATTCAAAGTTAATGAGAGGATTTGAACCTCTATAGAAAGGGTTTAGGTCTTTTGCAATACCAGGTTTTGCTACATTAACTACTCTTGTTTAGAGTCGGGTAATAGGTTAAGTATTTATTGAGTTTTAATCATAAATTATTAAATATGGCTTGTATCATGCATAGGCCATGTTTTTTCGGTCCTTTCGTACTAGAAAAAGCTCCTTATAGATAGAAACTGACCTGGATTACTCCGGTCTGAACTCAGATCACGTAGGGTTTTAATCGTTGAACAAACGAACCTTTAGTAGCGGCTGCACCACTGGGGTACCCTGATCCAACATCGAGGTCGTAAACCCGCTTGTCGATAGGAGCTCTTGAAGCGGATTGCGCTGTTATCCCTAGGGTAACTTGGTTCGTTGATCAATATATTGGGTCAATTGATGTCAATTTATTGGTGCGTAGAGTTGTAGCTCGTGGCTCAGGGGAGTTCCCCATTCAATGTGGAGGTTATTTTTTGCTCCGCGGTCACCCCAACCTAAAACTAATAATCAGAAAGCTGTAATAAATGTTAATCACTCTGGAGTGTGGATATTTTAAGGAAATGTTATTAAGTTTAAAGCTCCATAGGGTCTTCTCGTCTTATATGTTTATCTCCGCTTCTTCACGGAGAGATTAGTTTCACTGATTAGAAAAGGGAGACAGTGTAACCTTCGTGGTGCCATTCATACTAGTCCTCATTTAAAGAACAAGTGATTACGCTACCTTCGCACGGTTAGGATACCGCGGCCGTTGAACAGAGTCACTGGGCAGGCTGGACCTCTTATAATAAATCAAGAGGCGATGTTTTTGGTAAACAGGCGAGGTTAATATTTGCCGAGTTCCTTCCTTTTCTTTTAATCTTACTTGAAATGTTCTTGTGTTAGATTAACACAGTATAAATTAAGCTTTTCTTGTGAAGTTATTAATTTGTTTGCATGGGTGTTAATAGTCAGTGGTGTGTCCTTTCTGACTTACACTCACATTTAAGTGAAGTTCTGTTTCTTGTTACTAGTTTTAACATAAAATATTCTATAAGGGTATAGAAGTACTCAATAGTGATGGAGGGTTCTGGGTTATTGGTGGAATTAGGTAAAAAAATAATGAAGCTTTGACGCTATTTAAAAGGTGGCTGCTTTTAAGCCTACTTTATTAATACAAAGAAGTATTACCCATCTTTAAAGGTTGTATCCTGTTTCAAATAGGCTGTACCTTATTTGAATTGCTCTAAAGTAATCTTACTATTTATAAACATTAATGAGACTTTAGGTTGGACTAAAATCCTTTTCTTGAGTAACCAGCTATCACTAAGCTCGTTAGGTCTGTCACCCCTACTCAAAGGTCTTCCCACTCTTTTGCGACAGAGACGGGTTTGCTCAATAAGCTGCCTTGGAGTAGCTCGCTTAGTTTCGGGAAGTTAAACTGTAAGTCGTTTTGCTTAATTTGACTAGTTAAACCATGATGCAAAAGGTACGAGGTTAAATCTCTACTTTTTATTGCTTGATATTTGTTTCATTTTTATTTCATCTTTCCCTTGCGGTACTATTAATATAGCTCCTAATAATTTTTTAATCGCCTTTACTAAGATGTAAAAATGTTTTGGTTTTTAAGGTTAATTTTTAAGGTTCATTAGATTAAGAGGGGCATAGATTATTGGCTCAAAATAATCTGAGTTTAACAGATATTTTCTCGGTGTAAGCGAGATGCTTTATTTAAGCTATATTTTGTTTCCAAGCACACCTTCCGGTACGCTTACCCATGTTACGACTTGCCTCTTCTGGTGTGCTGGTATGAGTAAATACTATATTTAGGCTTTGAAGAGGGTGACGGGCGGTGTGTACACACCCCAGTGCCAAGTTAAAAAGAGCTCTATAGTCTCTTTTTACTTCTAAATCCGCCTTCCGACTAGGGTTTCATAGATAGTCTTTCGTATGTTCTAAATTAGAGAGTGTAGCCCATCTCTTCCCATTTCATATACTGCACCTTGACCTGACGTGTTGATGTAAAGACATTGAGCTCACTAAGTATCGCTCACGGGGTAAGCTGACGACGGAGGTATACAGGCTGATATAGCTAAAAATGGTGAGGTTAAGCGGGGGTTATCGATTATAGGACAGGCTCCTCTAGGTGGATATGGGGTACCGTCAAGTCCTTTGGGTTTTAAGCTTAGCTCGTAGTTCCCTGGCGATACGGGTGTAATTAAAGGTTTACGGCTGAGCATAGTGGGGTATCTAATCCCAGTTTGTGCCTCAGCTGTCGTGGATTCAAGTTGATAAATATATAGTAACTTTCGTTTATGAGTTTCTTAAGAACAAGCGTGTCACGGCTTAGTTAGAATACAACTATAGTTAATAAGTAACTTTAATCACGCTTTACGCCGAAAATAATCAATTTGAGCCTCGTGGTGTAACCGCGGCGGCTGGCACCGTATTTGCCGGCTCTTTTTACTTTAACTGAGTCAAGCTGACGCTTATACTCAATGTTAATTACTGCTGAACTTCCTTGTGGATGTGGCATGGCTAGGTGTTTTGGGCTAATAATTGCGCCTGATACCAGCTCCTTGTTTCGAGTAGAAGAATAAGGGCGTTCTCACAGGGGTGCGGAAACTTGCATGTATAAGTTAAGTAACAGTTGATTACAAGGCTAGGACCAAACCTTTGTGTTTAAAGAACTTTTTAGGGTTCGTCTTAGCATTTTCAGTGCTACGCTTTGTGTAAGCTATTTAAACAGGATATAATTTAAGTAGAATGCTAGCTTTGGGGGTTAGCTGTGGGAGTTAAATTCTCTCTGTCCTGAGCTTCAGGAAGGTTTTATACTTCATTCTTTGGTTTACAAGACCAATGCTTTATGTTTAAGCTACTGAAGCAGCTTTTACTTGGATTTGCACCAAGAGGTACTGGAGCCTAAGACCAGGGGAAGACTATTTTCCTTTAAAAGCATCCCTCAAGTAAATCTATGGTAAAACCGTGCGAAGTGGTTGGGGCCCTCGTATACATACAGTATATATACACGGGGTAAATTAAAAGCACCTGTTTTAGGGAAGATCTCTTTAAAGAGTAAATCTATGGTAAAACGGTGCGAAGTGGTTGGGGCCCTCGTATACATACAGTATACATACACGGGGTAAATTAAAAGCACCTGTTTTAGGGAAGATCTCTTTAAAGAATAAATCTATGGTAAAACCGTGCGAAGTGGTTGGGGCCCTCGTATACATACAGTATATACACGGGGTAAATTAAAAGCACCTGTTTTAGGGAAGATCTCTTTAAAGAGTAAATCTATGGTAAAACGGTGCGAAGTGGTTGGGGCCCTCGTATACATACAGTATATATACACGGGGTAAATTAAAAGCACCTGTTTTAGGGAAGATCTCTTTAAAGAGTAAATCTATGGTAAAACGGTGCGAAGTGGTTGGGGCCCTCGTATACATACAGTATATACACGGGGTAAATTAAAAGCACCTGTTTTAGGGAAGATCTCTTTAAAGAGTAAATCTATGGTAAAACGGTGCGAAGTGGTTGGGGCCCTCGTATACATACAGTATACATACACGGGGTAAATTAAAAGCACCTGTTTTAGGGAAGATCTCTTTAAAGAGTAAATCTATGGTAAAACGGTGCGAAGTGGTTGGGGCCCTCGTATACATACAGTATACATACACGGGGTAAATTAAAAGCACCTGTTTTAGGGAAGATCTCTTTAAAGAATAAATCTATGGTAAAACGGTGCGAAGTGGTTGGTGTTTCGGGTCTAGTGAAACTAGTTAGTAGTGAATGCAAGTGATAATTCATAAAAGCTACAATAGGCCCCCATAGAAAAACCGCAAAGTACTCTTGGTTCCGGGGGGTTACAAGAGAAAACTAATGGTAAAATCTATGGGGGGGGGGGGGGGGTTGCCTAAAATTCTATGGGGTGAAATAGGCGGCGTCAAGGAAAAACTCTCACTCAGTGGGGTGTATAAAGCACTGTATTTTCAGAATTTATTGAAAAAGCTGAACTTCCGGGGGGGGGTAACAGGAGTAGAGGGGTAAATTAAGTTAGAGGCAAATGTTGCTATGTCTAACAAGCATTCATTTATAGGTATCATACTCTTATGCCTAATGAACCACGCTTGCATTAAGTAGGCCCACCTTAGTTAATGTGCCATTCCCCCACTAGGAGATGCCAGGTGAAAGGTTTTTTTAAAAAATCCACTGATGCTCTCTAGTGCAGGGAGGCCTCAATTAAGGAGCAAAAGGGACCAGACCGCATAAAGGGATGCTCTTTAGAAACCAGTTAAACCCGATTAACCTAAGTGAGTCCATAGATTCAGTTCCGTCAGATGCTTTTGAAAGGTGAGGAAGGCCACTCTTGTAGAAGGTCCATTGGAGAATACCAGCTTTCAAGCCCCTGATGTCATGTAGGCCACATTAAGGTACGAATGGGGAACATCAAAGTCTTGATGTTGAAGTTCCAGGAAGTTTCTGGGCATTATTCATGTGTAAAAGAATTGTTAGGGTAGGGTGATTTTTTGATTAATGTAGAAGGCCATGGTAGGTAATTATGAAAGGTTAATTATAATAATATGCCTGTTGTCAGGGATAGAAAAGGCACAATTCAACATTAGGATACATGATTTAATTGGACTAAGTTTGACTTGCCTTTATGTTTACTAACAGTTTATTGAATAAATAAATGAATTGTTTTAATGATATTCAAGCTTTAGATCATGATTAACTCAATAAAAAAATAGTATGTCTTAATCCATTGATTAAATAATTAAGAATAAGTGGGTAATTAGTTAGTGTGGATATTCGTGCTTAGTGTTAATGATGAAGGCTCTTACTTCATTTTAGTCTTAATAACATGAATTATCAATCCGCCCTAGGAGAACATATGTCATGATGCATTCATTTTATGTGTATAAATTTTAATGTGAGTCTTAATATGTTAAATTAAAATTTACTTTAGGTAAAGATATGCATGGGGTAAGTAAATGTATGCTCTATTATACATAGTATGTACTATATCATACATTAAACCTTAGGTAAAGATTTTTATAAAAATTTGAATATAGTGTTTTGTTAGATTATAGGGACATAATTTAACATTATTGTTGAGTATTAGTTAAACCTTAGGTAAAGATATGCATGGGGTAAGTAAATGTATGCTCTATTATACATAGTATGTACTATATCATACATTAAACCTTAGGTAAAGATTTTTATAAAAATTTGAATATAGTGTTTTGTTAGATTATAGGGACATAATTTAACATTATTGTTGAGTATTAGTTAAACCTTAGGTAAAGATTTTTATAAAAATTTGAATATAGTGTTTTGTTAGATTATAGGACATAATTTAACATTATTGTTGAGTATTAGTTAAACCTTAGGTAAAGATTTTTATAAAAATTTGAATATAGTGTTTTGTTAGATTATAGGGACATAATTTAACATTATTGTTGAGTATTAGTTAAACCTTAGGTAAAGGTTTGTTGTCCATCAACTGCC